CTCGGCCCAATCTTTTACTAAAAGGATTGAGCCGAATACAATACACAATACAAAGATACTTTATCTATTGAATATATATTGAATTTCATTTTGTTATTAATAGCTAAAATAGAATAGATAAATATTTATCTAGATATACACCAGGTCTGAAATAAAAAAAGAAAGATAAGGAACAAAAATGAAACGTTTCTATTCTTGAGTTGTATCTATAATGAATCCTATGGATCTTTTTGATTTGTATATTTTTTTGATTTGTTTATTTTCTCGATTGTATTCTTTTTTCAACACGAATCTTGACAACAGTGTATCAAACAAATATAATCCGATCGTGAATAAATGGATCGATTTACTCATGTTACATAGGTTTTTTTGACTTCATCAAATGGTGGATTCGTTGGATTTTGTTTGATACAAACAAGAAGTTTTTGGGGGGAAATATTAAATAAAATGAAAATAATGTATAACATAGTAGTAGACAAAGAAGTGGTCTATCATTTTTTCTTTCTAGATTTTCCATTTTCATTTTTATGTCATATTTTCTTTGATTAGAGAATTCCATTTTTTTTGTTTTTATTGCGATTGGATATACACATCTTTTTTTCATTTGATTAGGGTTGCTAACTCAATGGTAGAGTACTCGGCTTTTAAGTGCGACTCCATTTTTTACACATTTCTATGAACGAATTGGTTCATCCATACCATCGGTAGGGTTTGTAAGACCACGACTGATCCAGAAAGGAATGAATGGAAAAAGCAGCATGTCGTATCAATGGCGAATTCTAAAAATCTTTCATTCGTATTGGACCCCGCCCACATTTTTGTTTGAATTGTTGGCTCGGAACAAATGAATTCAGTTGGGTTGAATTAATAAAGGGATAGAGCTTATCTGCTCCAATTATAGGGAAACAAAAAGCAACGAGCTTTCATTTTTTATTTGAATGATTACCCCATCTAATTAGACGTTAAAAAAAAATTAGTGCTTGCTGTGGAAAAAGTTTTTCCCACGAATGGGTTTTGGATTTTTGTTATGAGTCCTAACTATTAGCTATTCTCCATTATGTTATGGGGTAGCAAGAAATGTGTAGAAGAAAGAGTATATTGATAAAGATATTTTTTTCCAAAATCAAAAGAGCGATTGGTCCAAAAAATAAAGGATTTCTAACTAGCTTGTTGTCCTAGAACAATTAGATGGAACAAGCGAGGAGAGATAGTCCATTGATGGGTTTTACTTGTTTTCTAGGTATCTATTCATATTTGTTTTTTATTGGAATTCGGATATAAAATAGAATACCCTGTTTTGACTGTATCGCACTATGTATCATTTTATAATCCAATGAATCTCTGATCCTTTGACCAAATAGAATTTCTAAAATGAAGGAATATCAAGTATATTTAGAACGAAATAGATCTCGCCAACAGGACTTCCTATACCCACTTATTTTTCGGGAGTATATTTATGGACTTGCTTATAGTCATGATTTTAAGAGATCCAGTTTTGTGGAAAATGTAGGTTATGACAATAAATTTAGTTTACTAATTGTAAAACGTTTAATTACTCGAATGTATCAACAGAATCATTTGATCATTTCTGCTAATGATTCTAACAAAAATCCATTTTTGGGGTATAATAAGAATTTTTATTCTCAAATAATATCAGAGGGTTTTGCCATCGTCGTGGAAATTCCATTTTTCCTACAATTAAGTTCTTCCTTAGAGGAGGCAGAGATCGTAAAATCTTATCAAAATTTGCGATCAATTCATTCCATTTTTCCCTTTTTGGAAGATAAATTTACATATTTAAATTATGTGTCAGATATACGAATACCCTATCCTATCCATCTGGAAATCTTAGTTCAAATCCTTCGATATTGGGTGAAAGATGCCCCTTTTTTTCATTTATTACGGTTGTTTCTTTATCATTTTTGTAATTGGAATAGTTTTAGTACTCCAAAATCTACTTTTTCAAAAAGTAATCCAAGATTATTCTTGTTCCTCTATAATCTTTATGTATGTGAATATGAATCTATCTTCCTTTTTCTACGTAAAAAATCCTCTCATTTACGATTCAAATCTTTTAGCGTTTTTTTTGAGCGAATCTTTTTTTATGCAAAAAGAGAACATCTTGTAGAAGTTTTTGCTAAGGATTTGTCGTCTACCTTAACATTCTTCAATGATCCTCTCATTCATTATGTTAGATATCAAGGAAAAACCATTCTGGCTTCAAAGAATGGGCCTCTTGTGATGAATAAATGGAAACACTATTTTATCCATTTATGGCAATGTTTTTTTGATATTTGGTCTCAACCAGGAACGATCCATATAAACCAATTATCCGAACATTCATTTCACCTTTTAGGCTATTTTTCAAATGTTCGGTTAAATCGTTCAGTGGTACGGAGTCAAATGCTGCAAAAGACATTTCTAATCGAAATTGTTATCAAAAAACTTGATACAATAGTTCCAATTATTCCTCTAATTAGATCATTGGCTAAAGCGAAAT